AATACATTACCCACAATGGAAGTAAACATGTTAGTAACAGAACCTTCTTCAAAAAGGTCTAAAGGATAAGCTACATAAGCAATATATTGATTTTCTTCCCCAACAACGGCCTCAATGTGGTAGCATCGTCCTTTGTAACGATCAAGACTGGTAAGTCCATCAGTCCACACAGTTGTCCAGGTACCAGTAGAAGATTCGGCGGCTACCGCAGCCCCTGCTTCTTCAGCGGGAACTCCGGGTTGAGGAGTTACTCGGAATGCTGCTAAGATATCAGTATCTTTGGTTTCGTAATCAGGAGTATAATAAGTCAATCTGTAATCTTTAACACCAGCTTTAAATCCAACACTTGCTTTAGTTTCTGTTTGTGGTGACATAAGTCCCTCCCTACAACTCATGAATTAAGAATTCTTACAACAACAAGGTCTACTCGATATAGATTAGGCGTGAATGAAAACTTTGACAAAAATTTTTCAAAAAATATTCAACTAATATTATCAATGAATTAAGTTCCTTATTAGACCATGCATTTGATTCACCAAATACATCATTATTGTATACTCTTTGATATATATGGCGCAACCCAATCTTTTTTTTCAAGTTTATAATTGAATTTGGACACTTTCCATTTTGAATCTAAAAAATACTAAGAAAAATTCCCCCTTGACAGTGATATGTGTTGTATATGTAAATCCTAGATGTGAAAATAGGGATAATTCATCCATGAAAGAGAAGGGGAATAAAACAAAAATAGACACTAACTAAACTATATATATAGATATATAGAAAAGAAAATAAGGAACAACAGTCAATGAGATCGTAATAATGAATCACGAGTTCGAATTTCATAGACTTCATCTAATCGAGTATAGATGGTATTTTGTATAATATAATGATAGAGAAATGAAACACACTTCACTTACTCACAATTCGTATTCATCTGATCTTTTGAAAAAAGAATAGATTGAACTTGAAAATTTACTCATTTAAATTTAATGAGTAAACGATTGAATTTTATTCGGTTTGGTGGTACCAACTAAATCGAGTGCTAATTCCCATTTAGTTCGTATTGAATTAATCAATCAAGCTGCTATCGGACATTTATTTCCAATTCGGTACTATGTAGCATACTCTTCCAATCAAAAAAATTTCGACATATTTCACTTTATTCTATTATGAAAATCAATCCGAATCCTTCTGGTTCTACGGTTTCCACACTTGAAGAAAAAAACCTAGGGCGTATCGCTCAAATTATTGGCCCAGTACTGGATGTTGTTTTCCCCCGGGGCAAGATGCCTAATATTTATAACGCTTTGGTGGTTAAAGGTCGAGATACTGCCGGTCAGCAAATTAATGTGACTTGTGAGGTACAACAATTATTAGGAAATAATCGAGTTAGAGCTGTAGCTATGAGTGCTACAGATGGTCTGACGAGAGGAATGGAAGTGATTGATACAGGAGCTGCTCTAAGTGTTCCAGTCGGCGGAGCTACTCTCGGGCGAATTTTCAATGTTCTTGGAGAACCTGTTGATAATTTAGGTCCTGTAAATACTCGTACAACATCGCCTATTCATAGATCTGCGCCTGCTTTTATACAGTTAGATACGAAATTATCAATCTTTGAAACAGGGATTAAAGTGGTGGATCTTTTAGCTCCGTATCGCCGTGGAGGAAAAATTGGACTATTTGGGGGAGCCGGCGTGGGTAAAACAGTACTTATCATGGAATTGATCAACAACATTGCCAAAGCTCATGGAGGCGTATCCGTATTTGGTGGAGTAGGTGAACGTACTCGTGAAGGAAATGATCTCTACATGGAAATGAAAGAATCTGGGGTAATTAATGAAAAAAATATTGCAGAATCAAAAGTAGCTCTAGTCTATGGTCAAATGAATGAACCGCCGGGAGCTCGTATGAGAGTAGGTTTGACTGCACTAACCATGGCGGAATATTTCCGGGATATTAATGAACAAGACGTGCTTTTATTCATCGACAATATCTTTCGTTTCGTTCAAGCGGGATCAGAAGTATCTGCCTTATTAGGGAGAATGCCTTCTGCAGTGGGTTATCAACCCACCCTTAGTACCGAAATGGGTTCTTTACAAGAAAGAATTACTTCCACCAAAGAAGGGTCTATAACTTCGATCCAAGCAGTTTATGTACCTGCAGATGATTTGACCGACCCTGCTCCTGCCACGACATTTGCACATTTAGATGCTACTACCGTACTATCAAGAGGATTAGCTGCCAAAGGTATTTATCCAGCAGTCGATCCTTTAGATTCAACGTCAACTATGTTACAACCTCGGATCGTTGGCGAGGAACATTATGAAACTGCGCAAAGAGTTAAGGAAACTTTACAACGTTACAAAGAACTTCAGGATATTATAGCTATCCTGGGGTTGGACGAATTATCCGAAGAAGATCGTTTAACTGTAGCAAGAGCACGAAAAATTGAACGCTTCTTATCACAACCCTTCTTCGTGGCAGAAGTCTTTACCGGTTCTCCAGGGAAATATGTTGGTCTCGCCGAAACAATTAGGGGGTTTCAATTGATCCTTTCTGGAGAATTAGACAGTCTTCCCGAGCAGGCCTTTTATTTGGTAGGTAACATCGACGAAGCTACCGCGAAAGCTATGAACTTAGAGGGGGAGAGCAAATTGAAGAAATGACCTTAAATCTTTGTGTACTGACCCCTAATCGAATGATTTTGGATTCAGAAGTGAAAGAAATCATTTTAGCTACTAATAGTGGACAAATTGGCGTATTACCAAACCACGCCCCTATTGCCACAGCGGTAGATATAGGTCTTTTGAGAATACGTCTCAACGACCAATGGTTAACGGTAGCCTTGATGGGCGGTTTCGCTAGAATAAGTAATAATGAGATCACCATTTTAGGAAATGATGCGGAGATGAGTACTGACATTGATCCGCAAGAAGCTCAACAAGCTCTTGAAATAGCCGAAGCTAACTTGAGTAGAGCTCAGGGAAAGAGACAAGCAATTGAGGCGAATCTAGCTCTCAGACGAGCTAGGACACGAGTAGAGGCTGTTAATGTTATTTCCTACTAGTAAAAAAAAAAACACATAAAAATAAGAAAAAGAAGTTCTTTGGAGGTTCTTTATTATACACCACATTTAGATTCCACCAATTGAATACAATCAATTCTAGATGATACAACAAAAAAAAGAAGATGGCTAGAAAAACTTATTAGATACCAGAGTTGATGGTATCTAATAAGTTCTACCTACTATTGGATTTGAACCAATGACTTCCGCCGTATGAAAGCAATACTCTAACCACTGAGTTAAGTAGGTTATTCATCATCACAAAAAAAGGATCTATCGCCTCGGGGATTATAGGTGGAATATTATTTCTAGGCAATACCAATCCATTAACAGTAAGCGGATTAAAGAACTCTCATGTGGGATCCGGTCTTGACAAGAAATTCTCTATATGTTAAGATGTCTATGACAAGGGCTATAGCTCAGTTAGGTAGAGCACCTCGTTTACACGTGCGCCAATGCTTTTCAAAGGGGCCCATTATGCAATGAACATAATTGATCTTATTGAGAAATCGATGTCTTACTCCATAGATTCGAAGGAACAAGAGAACAATAGCCTGACAAATATTTGATTTGGTCCGATTCGAGTGCGAATTCAGGTGCCAAATGAAATAGAACCTGCCATTGATTTGCTAATTGATAAGGTAAATACCAGCCCATTCAATGCTAGGCATAATGAGTATAAGGGACTCAAAAGAACCTCTTTTTATCCTATGAACTTTAAGGTGTATGAAGTCTCATATTTGACTCTTGTAGCGGAGCGATAGAGATTCCATTTAACTTAGGTTAATCTAGGCCGGAGGCAGACCTAAGTCAAGGTAACCCCTCTTTGAAACACTTTGGTATTGTTCCTAGATCAGAATACAAATCATGAATCACAGAGCACATGGAGCCATCTTATTATCTTCCTGTAAAAAAGAAAAAATATGGTGGACTAACTGATCTTTATATCAATCAGTTGATGAAAGAGCCCAATGCAAGAAAATGCATGTTGGGTCTTTGAAACAGTTCGAATCATTTCGATAATAATTAGTTTGATCTGTTTTACCGAGAAGGTCTACGGTTCGAGTCCGTATAGCCCTAACACATTCCACTTTTTTTTTCAATCAAAACGAAAAAAAGTGGAAATGAATTAAGAATTTAATTAATTCATTTTATATTTGTATTTTTATAATATAAAATGAACTAGAAAAATATAGTTATACTAATACGATTTCTTACGCTATAATTAGTCTTATTTATTAGTATTCTAATTATACTATTTTTTTGTATTTAATTGAATTACTTTTAAAAAAAAGAAACCAAGATAAAGTAAGAGAGTTTTCTTTGGGTAAGAGCATCCTATATCTATACCATATCTAAATGGAATAAAAAAAAAATGGTAAGTGGGGTTCCATTGTATGAATCTTTAAACAAGGCATGCACCATGGCAAACAAACTCTAAACTATGTAGTTTTATTTGATCAAAAAAAAAATTCCCTTTTCCTTTAAGAAGTTCTGGATGAATTTACAATTGAAATTCAAATCGAATAATTCAGCCTATTCCACATTAATAGGAGTCCATTTATGTTTCTGCTTCACGAATATGATATTTTCTGGGCATTTCTAATAATATCGGGTACTATTCCTATTTTGGCATTTGTAATTTCCGGAGTTTTAGCCCCAATTAGTGAAGGACCAGAGAAGTTCTCTAGTTATGAATCAGGTATAGAACCCATGGGAGACGCTTGGTTACAATTCCGAATCCGCTATTACATGTTTGCTCTAGTTTTTGTTGTTTTTGATGTTGAAACGGTCTTTCTTTATCCATGGGCGATGAGTTTTGATGTATTGGGTGTATCCGTATTTATAGAAGCTTTAATTTTCGTGCTTATCCCAATTGTTGGTTCAGTTTATGCATGGCGAAAAGGAGCATTAGAATGGTCTTAACTGAATA